TTAGATTATGGATCCACTACCAGAAATTCAATGCGTAATCTCAGCATTCAATGTATATTCCTGAATAATCTAATTTTTCAATTATTCAACCATTTCATTTTACCAAGTTCAACATTAGCCAGATTAGTAAACATTTATATGTTTCGGTGCAACAACAAGATATTATTTATAACAAGTAGTTTTCTTGGTTGGTTAATCGGTCACATTTTATTAATTAAATGGGTTGGGTTGATATTATTTTGGATACAGAAAAATTATTCTATTCAATCTAATAAATACTTTGTGTCAGAGTTGAAAAATTTGATAGCTCGAATCTTTAGTATTCTTTTATTTATCACTTGTCTTTACTACTTAGGTAGAATGCCATTACCCATTGTGACTAAAAAACTAAAAGAAAGCTCAGAAACAGAAGAAAGGGTAGAAAGCGAAGAAGACCGCGATGTAGAAATAACTTCTGAAAAGAAAATGAGAGAGACTATAGAGGAACAAAAAGGATATACTAATTATGAAAATTCTTATCTTGATATTTATCAAGAACCCTCAGAATTAGAAAGTAAAGAAGAAAAAAGTATTAGCTGGTTTGAAAAACCTCTTGTGACTTTTCTTTTCGATTATAAACGATGGAATCGTCCATTACGATATATAAAAAATGATCGATTTGAAAATGCTGTACGAAATGAAATGTCACAATATTTTTTTTATCCATGTCCGAGTGATGGAAAACAAAGAATATCTTTTACATACCCACCTAGTTTATCCACTTTTTCAGAAATGATAGAGCGAAAAATGTTTTTGTACACGACAGAAAAACTATCTCATGAAAACGAGAATTTATATAATAATTGGATTTATACTAATGAACAAAAAAAAGAGAATCTGAGCAGTGAATTAATAAATCGAATAAAAGTTTTAGAAAAACAAACAGGATCTCTTGTTCCAAATGTGCTAGAAAAAAGAATCAGATTATACAATGATGAAAATGAAGAAGGATATTTGCCTAAAAAATACGATCCTTTTTTAAACGGGCCATATCGCGGAAAAATAAAAAAATTCTATTCACGTTCAATGATAAAGGATTTAATAATTTCCGCAAGGGATTCCATTACAGAGGATTCGATTTGGATAAATAAAATTCATAGTCTACTTCCTAATAATTATCGAGAATTTGAAGAAGATCAAAAAAATGAATTTGTTGATTCTGAGGAATTATTATCGACACATATTGATAATTCTTTAACCCCAATACCTCGAATCAGCGAATTTGATTCGGAATATCAAACCCAAGAACAAAGAGGAATTGATTCCGAAAATCAAGCAAAAGACTCGAAATTTTTATTCAATGCAATTACAAATGATTCAAATAATGAAACAATTAGAAATAAATTTATTGCAATAGAAGACATCAATAAAAAGGTTCCTCGATGGTCATACAAATTAACCGATGATTTGGAAGAAGAAGAAGAAGAAGAAAATCAAGAAGAGCCAAAAGAGGATCATGAAATTCGTTCAAGAAAAGCCAAACGGGTGGTAATTTACACCGATAAGGATCAGGATGTCGATACTAGTAGTAGTAATAATAGTGATCAAGGAGAAGAGGTATCTTTGATACGTTACTCACAACAATCGGATTTTCGTCGGGACCTAATCAAAGGATCCATGCGTGCTCAAAGACGTAAAACAGTCACTTGGGAAATGTTTCAAGCAAATGCGCACTCGCCACTTTTTTTGGATCAAATTGATAAGACATTTTTTTTTTCCTTTGATTTCTCCGAAATGATGAATCTTATTTTTAGGAATTGGATGAGGGGAGAATCAGAAATTTTGATTTCCGATTCTGAAGAGGAAGAAACAAAAGAAAAAAAGAAAAAAAACAGGGAAAAAAAAGACGAAAATGAGCGTATAGCAATATCAGAAGCCTGGGATACCATTATATTTGCTCAAGCAATAAGGGGTTTGATGTTAGTAACCCAATCCTTTTTGAGAAAATACATTAAATTGCCTTTCTTAATAATAGCTAAGAATATTGGACGTATGCTGTTATTACAATTCCCCGAGTGGTATGAGGATTTGAGAGATTGGAATAGAGAAATGCATATTAAATGTACTTATAATGGTGTTCAATTATCAGAAACAGAATTTCCCAAAAATTGGTTAACAGATGGTATTCAGATAAAAATTCTATTTCCTTTCTGTCTGAAACCTTGGCAAGGGTCTAAGGTAAGATCCCATCATAGAGATAAAAAAGAGGAAAAAGACAATTTTTGTTTTTTAACAATTTGGGGAACAGAAGTAGAAGTACCATTTGGTTCTCCACGAAAACAGCCTTCTTTTTTTGAACCCATTTTTAATGAATTCAAAAAAAAATATATAAAAGTGAAAAAGAAAATTTTTCTAGTTCTAAAAGTTTTAAAAAAAAAAATAAAATGGTTTATAAGAGCCTTAAAAGAAAAAACAAAATGGATTCAAAAAATAGTTCTAGTTATAAAAGGAATAATAAAAGAATTTGAAAAAAGAAACCCAATTCTATTATTTGAATTAAATAAAAACGAGCCGGTTGAAAGTGAAAAAAATTCCATAATTAGTAATAATAATAATAAGAATAGCCATGAATTGATCATTCAAATTCAATCAATAAATTGGACAAATTATTCACTTGTAGAAAAAAAAATGAAAGATCTTATTGATAGGACAATCACGATCAGGAATCAAATAGAACAGATCAAAAAGGACAAAAAAAAAATAATTCCAATTTCTGATATAAATATTATTAGTCCTAACAAGACAAATTTTAATGATAAAAAATCCAAATCGTGGAAAGATATTTGGCTAATATTCAAAAGAAGAAAGACCCGATTAATACGTAAATTACATTATTTTATAAAATCCTTCATTGAAAGAATATACATTGATATCTTTCTATATATTATTAACATCCTCAGGGTCAATGTACAATTTTTCGTTAAATCAATAGAAAAAAAAATGGAAAAATCCATTTCTAACAATAAAACTAATCAAGAAGGGACTGATATTGATGAACCGAATAAAAATATGATTCCCTTTATTTTGACTATAAAAAAGTATCTTTTTAATATTAGTAGTAAGAATTTAAATCCTTATTGTGATTTATCCTCTTTGTCCCAAGCATATGTATTTTACAAAATATCACAAATTCAAGCTAGTAACAAATATCACCTGAGACCTGTACTTCAATATCATGGAACTCATCTTTTCCTTAAGGATCAAATTAAGGATTATTGTGAGACACAAGGAATATTTGATTCCAAATCAAAACATAAGCAAATTAATATTAATAAGTCTAGAATAAATGAATGGAAAAGTTGGTTAAAAAGCCATTATCAATACAATTTATCTCAGACTAAATGGTCTCGATTAGTACCTAAAAAGTGGCGAAATGAAGTCAATCAACGTTGTAGAATTCAAAATGAGAATTCAATAAAATTGAGTTCATATAAAGAAGAAAAAGATCCATTAATTTGTTATGTAAAACCAAAGTATTACAGAGCAAATTTATTGATGGGTAGTCAAAAAGAAAAATTTAAAAGAAACTGTAGATATGATCTTTTATTACATAAATATATAAACTATGAAAATAGTGAGGACTCGTATATTTCTGAATTACCATTACAAGTAAATAGAGATCGAGAAATTTTATATTCATATAATTTAAATACACAAAAACCTCAATCACTTTATATACTAATGGATATAGATCTTAGTGATTATCTGGGAGAAGAATATTATATATACAGAAAAAAAAATCTGGAGAAAAAATATTTCAATTGTAAAATTTTCCATTTTTTTATTAGACAAAATATGAATATTGATACCTGGGTCAATATGCATATTGGTACCAAGATTAATAAAAATACTAAAACTAGAATTAATAGTTATCAAAAATTTTATAATAAGAATATTTTATCTCTCACGATTCATCAAGAAATCAAAGCATCCAAATCTAATAAAAAAAGAAACCTTTTTGATTGGATGGGAATGAATCAAGAAAAGTTATATCGCCACATATCAAATCGAAAACCTGAGTTCTTCCCAGAATTTGGAATACTTTATGATACATATAATGCATATAAGATTAAACCATGGATCATACCAATCAAATTACTTCTCAATTTTGACGTAAATGAAAATGCTAATCAAAATAAAAATATCAATGAAAATAAAAAAAAAGATCTTCATATATCATCTAATAAAAAAGAATATTTTGAATTAGAATTTATGAATCAAGAAAAAAAACAACAATCAAGTCAAGTGAATCTTGAATTCGATGTACAAGAGCAAAAGAAAAAAGATATTGAAGAGGACTACATAGGATCATCAAACATTAAAAATAAAAAAGGTAGAAAAAAAAAACAATACAAGAGCAAGAAAGAAGCGGAATTGGATTTATTCCTGAAAAAATATTTTCTTTTTCAATTAAGATGGGATGATCCTTTAAATCAAAGAATGACCAATAATATCAAGGTATATTGTCTCCTACTTAGATTGGTAAATCCAAAGGAAATTGCTATATCCTCGATTGAAAGAGGAGAAATGAGTTTAGACGTAATGGTGATTCAGAAAGATCTAGCTCTTACAGAATTGATAAAAAATGGAATATTGATTATCGAACCAGTTCGTCTATCTATAAAATGGGATGAAAAATTGATTATGTATCAAATCATGGGTATCTCGTTGGTTAATAAGAATAAATACCAAATTAATGGAAAATGCATAAAAAAAAAATCTGTTGATAAGAATGATCTTGAAAAATCCATTACACAACAATATAGCAATATATTTGTAAATGAAAACAAAAATTATTATGATTTCCTTGTTCCTGAACATATTCTATCTACTCGACATCGTAGAGAGTTGAGAATTCTAATTTTATTCAATTCTAGGAATAAAAATGGAGTAAATGGGATTTCACTATTTGGTAATGAAAACTATGTAAAGAACTGTAAACAATTTATGAATGAAGATCAGTATACTCATACAAACAAATTAATGAAATTAAAATTGTTTATTTGGCCAAATTATCGATTAGAGGACTTAGCTTGTATGAATCGATATTGGTTTAATACCAATAATGGAAGTCGTTTTACCATGTCAAGGATACATATGTATCCGCGATTTCAAATTAACTGATAATAGATGATAGTGATTTAATATCGTATCAATTAGATCTAGAAATGAATCGACGAAATCCTCTTAGATACAAAGAAATTGAAATTATTCAATTTTGCGAATGCAGAAATGTATTATCCCTTTTTATCCAATTATCCAAATCAAATTTAAAATTTGATTTGGATAAAAAATAAATACAAATTTTTCTGTATACCTAATTAAAACGACTAGTATTATTATATTATTAAAATTAAATCAACTATTATTACGTTTATTATTCCTGATCGGTAAATAGAAAAAAGATATATATAAGAATTTCTTTATTTTATGGTCAAAAATTCATTCATTTCAGTTCTTCCACAAGAAAAAGAAGAAAACAGGGGATCCGTCGAATTTCAAGTATTCAGCTTCACTAATAAGATACGGAAACTTACTTTACATCTCGAATTGCACAAAAAAGATTTTTTATCTCAGAGGGGTCTTCGAATAATTCTGGGAAAACGCCAACGATTACTAGCTTATTTGGCAAAGAAAAATAAAGTACGTTATAAAAAATTAATAGGTCAACTGAATATTCGAGAGCAAAAAACTCGTTAATTTGACTGCAAATTTTTGGAAATGAATTTAGAATCTAAATTCATTCATTTTCATTTATGAAATTTCTATTTTTATTATTATTTATTGTTAGAATATTTTATTAGTATATTATTAGTATTAGAATTACTAGATATAAGAATTATTACTAAGAATTAATTATTAGATCTTGCATTTTAATGAACCTCGTTTTGAGAAATTCATGAAATAATGAATCGAGGAAAAAGATATGACTGTACCGGCTACAAGAAAGGATCTCATGATAGTCAATATGGGTCCTCAACACCCATCAATGCATGGTGTTCTTCGACTGATCGTTACTCTCGACGGTGAAGATGTTATTGACTGTGAACCCATATTGGGTTATTTACACAGAGGGATGGAAAAAATTGCGGAAAACCGAACAATTATACAATATCTCCCCTATGTAACACGTTGGGATTATTTAGCTACTATGTTCACAGAAGCAATAACTGTAAATGCGCCAGAACTGTTGGGAAATATTCAGGTACCTCAAAGAGCCAGCTATATCCGAGTAATTATGCTAGAGCTGAGTCGTATAGCTTCTCATTTATTATGGCTTGGGCCCTTTATGGCGGATATTGGCGCGCAGACTCCTTTTTTCTATATTTTCAGAGAGAGAGAATTGATATATGATCTATTCGAAGCTGCCACAGGTATGCGAATGATGCATAATTATTTCCGTATAGGAGGAGTAGCTGCTGATCTACCTTATGGCTGGATAGATAAATGTTTGGATTTCTGCGATTATTTTTTAACGGGAGTTGCCGAATATCAAAAACTTATCACGCGCAATCCCATTTTTTTGGAACGAGTTGAAGGAATAGGTATTATTGATGGGGAAGAAGCAATAAATTGGGGTTTGTCAGGACCCATGTTACGAGCTTCTGGAATACAATGGGATCTTCGTAAAGTTGATGATTATGAGTGTTACAATGAATTCGATTGGGAAGTCCAATGGCAAAAGGAAGGAGATTCATTAGCTCGTTATTTAGTACGAATCGGTGAAATGATAGAATCTATAAAAATTATTCAACAAGCTCTGGAAGGAATTCCTGGGGGGCCCTATGAAAATTTAGAAGTACGACGCTTTGATAAAACAAAGAATTCGGAATGGAATGATTTTGAATACAGATTCATTAGTAAAAAACCTTCACCCAATTTTGAATTATCGAAACAAGAACTTTATGTTAGAGTAGAAGCCCCAAAGGGAGAATTAGGAATTTTTCTAATGGGGGATCAGAGTGTTTTTCCTTGGAGATGGAAAATTCGTCCGCCTGGTTTCATCAATTTGCAAATTCTTCCTCAGCTAGTTAAAAGAATGAAATTGGCTGATATCATGACAATACTAGGTAGTATAGATATCATTATGGGGGAGGTTGATCGTTGAAATGATAATCGATACGAGGGAAGTACAAGCTATAAATTCTTTTTCTGGATCGGAATTCTTAAAAGAGATCTATGAACTCATATGGATCCTTGTCCCTATTTTTATCTTGATATTAGGAATTACAATAGGCGTATTAGTAATTGTGTGGTTAGAAAGAGAAATTTCCGCGGGGATACAACAACGTATTGGACCTGAATACGCCGGCCCATTAGGAATTCTTCAAGCTCTAGCAGATGGAACAAAACTACTTTTTAAAGAGGATATCCTCCCTTATAGAGGAGATATTCGATTATTTAGTGTAGGACCGGCTATAGCAGTCATATCAACCCTACTAAGTTATTTAGTAATTCCTTTTGGATATAATCTTGTTTTATCCGATCTCAGTATAGGTGTTTTTTTATGGATCGCCATTTCTAGTATTGCTCCGATTGCGCTTCTTATGTCAGGGTATGGGTCGAATAATAAATATTCTTTCTCAGGTGGTCTACGAGCTGCTGCTCAATCCATTAGTTATGAAATACCATTAACTCTATGTGTGTTATCAATATCTCTACGTGTGATTCGTTAAAAAATGGGCTTTCCCCCTTTCCTTTATTTCTAATATAGGAAAAAGATTGAATGTATTGAATAAGTATCTTTATTTTTTTATTCATCATTCGGGTGGATAAGTTAAACCAGATAGTTATATGAGTGAAACAAAACAGCTTAGAAATTCGCAGTAAGATGATTAAATCTCATTCCCTATGTACAAGAGTAAAGTGGAAGTAAATATAAACAGCATAAAATAAACTGTTTACCCCAAGACTGAGATTGTTTCATTAGTCATCATGTCTTGAAGCGGGTGCAAAAGATCAAGTGTATGGAGTTTATACTACTGTCTTGTATGTATTACCATACCGGGATCAATCAAAAATTAGTGGACGGGTAGAAACACCAAGATACGCAAAAGATTAGTAATACAGATAATGTAAAATATCAAAAGAAGTTAGTTAAGGTATTTCTACATAAATAAAACGAATCATAATAAGGACTTTAAATTAGTAGAAATGATCAAGCAGTACTTATCCACGATTCCGATCTAGAGTATGTTCCTATCCACTGATTAAAGAAATGACTATCAAGAACGAATTAATCCCTTTTTCCTTTTTATTTATTTTTAATATTTTTAAGAATATCGAAACAAGAATAGGAACAAAAGAAATGATGAGTGTAGAATGAATGAGAAAAATGAATAAGAAATAAGAAAAGATTTTTATTTGATTTATTTTTTCTACATACATATATAATTTTTATAATGATTCATGAACTAGTGTCTAATTCTTTTTCGTAATCAAAAGATATGAACTGAAATAAATATCTATTGATACAACAAGTATTTTATTGAAGGAATAAGTTAAGTTATTACTCAAAAAAAAGAAAAAAAAGGGATGAGATCAATTCAGAAGCAGTTTTTATTTGTTATTCTAGCAGACAGAATTCCATCGGTCTAATTTGGGACTCTTTGATATGTCTTTATTATATCCATTCTACCCAACGAATGGATACTGAAATTCATGTTAATATTGAAGGAGTCCTTACATTTATTTGTGACCATAGAGGAGCCGTATGAAGCTGAGGTCTCACGTACGGTTCTGGAGTAGCGATGGGAACAGTAATGTTATCATCGACTATGATTATCTAATAGTTCAAGTACAGTTGATATAGTTGAGGCCCAGTCCAAATATGGTTTTTGGGGGTGGAATATTTGGCGCCAACCTATTGGGTTTATAGTTTTTCTAATTTCTTCTCTAGCGGAATGTGAAAGATTACCTTTCGATTTACCAGAAGCAGAGGAAGAATTAGTAGCAGGTTATCAAACCGAATATTCAGGTATCAAATATGGTTTATTCTATGTTGCTTCTTACCTAAATTTATTAGTTTCTTCATTATTTGTAACAGTTCTTTACTTAGGTGGATGGAATTTATCTATTTTACCTATTTTATTTATTCCCGATATTTTTGGAATAGATAAAATGGGGGGGGTCTTTGGAATGATAATCGGTATTCTTATTACATTAGTTAAAGCTTATTTGTTCCTGTTTATTTCTATTACAACAAGATGGACTTTACCGAGGATGAGAATGGACCAACTATTAAATCTTGGATGGAAATTTCTTTTACCTATTTCTTTGGGTAATCTATTATTGACAACCTCTTCCCAACTTGTTTCACTATAAATAATAAATAAGAGAATACGATAATGACATTATAAATTCATAATAACCTATCTTAAACAAGAGAAAGAAACATCAACTTATTTATTTCATAGATATTTACAATATGTTCCCTATGGTAACTGGATTCATGAATTATGGTCAACAAACAGTACGAGCTGCAAGGTATATCGGTCAAGGTTTCATGATTACCTTATCCCATACAAATCGTTTACCTGTAACTATTCAATATCCTTATGAAAAATTAATTACATCGGAACGTTTCCGTGGTCGAATCCATTTTGAATTTGATAAATGTATTGCGTGTGAAGTATGCGTTCGTGTATGTCCTATAGATCTACCCGTTGTTGATTGGAGATTGAAAACAGATATTAAAAAGAAACAATTGCTTAATTATAGTATTGATTTTGGAGTATGTATATTTTGTGGTAACTGTGTCGAGTATTGCCCAACAAACTGTTTATCAATGACTGAAGAATATGAGCTTTCCACTTATGATCGTCACGAATTGAATTACAATCAAATAGCTTTGGGTCGGTTACCTATGTCAGTAATTGGAGATTACACAATTCAAGCAATTCGGAATTCAAGGCAAATCAAAATAGACAAAGATAAATCTTTGGATTCAAAATCAATTACTAATTATTAAATTTTATATAATATAAGCAATCGGATAAGCAATCGGGGCTTTTTTATTTTAATATTGATTAATTTAATCAATAACTAGAACTCATAACTATTGATTGTTGAGAATTACTGTTTAATTTTAATGAAGAAGATTTCAATTTCAAATTGAGAGAATTATTTAGTTTATTCCTCTATAATCACACTACATTAAGATTCAATTCAATTAGTAACATATCATATACAAGAAAAAAAAATGGGGTAATTCCTTTTTCCTGGACTATTCAATAAAGTCATGAAATATTTCGACTTATTTATCTCTTACATTATACATAATGGGTTTAACTGGACCAATACATGATATTCTTGTAGTATTTCTGGGATCAGTTCTTATATTAGGAAGTCTAGGGGTAGTTTTATTTACCAATCCTATTTTTTCTGCCTTTTCATTGGGATTGGTTCTTGTTTGTATATCCTTATTATACATTTTATCGAACTCCTATTTCGTAGCTGCTGCGCAGCTCCTTATTTATGTAGGTGCTATAAATGTTTTAATCATATTTGCTGTGATGTTCACAAATAGTTCCGAATATTATAATGATTTCCACCTTTGGACTGTTGGGGATACGGTTACTTCGTTAGTCTGTACAAGTATTCTTTTTTCACTAATTACTACTATCCTAGAGACATCATGGTATGGGATTATTTGGACTACAAGATCAAACCAAATTATAGAGCAGGATCTAATAAGTAATGTTCAACAAATTGGTATTCATTTATCAACGGACTTCTTTCTTCCATTTGAACTAATTTCTATAATTCTTTTAGTTGCTTTGATAGGTGCAATTAGTATGGCTCGTCAATAATGAGTAAAAATTCTTAGAATTATAAATTCTAAATGAAAAATAAAAGAATGTCTTGTTTTATCATGTCTTATTTTTATAACACTTATTTTTATTTTTATTCATATATTTTTCATTCATATATATTATTATAACATATTTAAGTGTAGTATAAAAATTATATGTAAAAAAAATAAATAAACTACTATAAGATAAGCAAAGCTTTTCATTGTATCTATCACCAATACCTTATTTTTTATTTTGTTCTGTAATTATTTTATTTATATTGGAATTGTTTGAATGAATATTCATTCATATTGAACTGAATCCAGATTTATAAGGAGTTAGTCAATGATGTTTGAGCATGCACTTTTTTTGAGTGCCTATTTATTTTCTATCGGTATCTATGGATTGATCACAAGTCGAAACATGGTTAGAGCGCTTATGTGTCTTGAACTTATACTAAATTCGGTTAATATCAATCTTGTAACATTTTCTGATTTATTCGATGGCCGTCAATTAAAAGGAGACATTTTCTCGATCTTTGTTATAGCCATTGCAGCCGCAGAAGCAGCAATTGGACTAGCTATTGTTTCATCAATCCATCGTAACAGAAAATCAACTCGAATCAATCAATCGAATTTGTTGAATAAATAGTTGTAATCATATAATCAGATATAATTAATAATATACTATTTTAATGTAGAATAAAATTATTTATTCTTTTTTTATTATTATTAATTTTATTTTATTATTTTATTATTATATTAGTTTTAATAATTTATAATATTATTAATTTTAATATTCACTAATTTTAATTAGATTAACATGTACGACTAGTATTACCATATATTGCTTTGTTGAAACAAAAATTAAAGTTTATTGGTCCTTTTTCGCGAACATATCCAGAAATAGATTGATTCTAAAAAATTCTGGTAAACCACTGATTTGTCTGGTATCTATAATATATAATTCATTTACTACTGATTTTTTTACCAGATCAAAATATTTTATTTCCAAAACTGAAATTTATAGATCCAATGTCACATTCAGTAAAAATTTATGATACATGTATAGGATGTACTCAATGTGTACGAGCTTGCCCTACAGATGTGTTAGAAATGATACCTTGGAACGGATGTAAAGCTAAGCAAATAGCTTCCGCACCAAGAACTGAGGACTGTGTAGGTTGTAAGAGATGTGAATCCGCTTGTCCAACAGATTTTTTGAGTGTTCGTGTTTATTTATGGCATGAGACAACCTCTAGTATGGGTCTAGCTTATTGATTGATACGTTACAAAAAACTCCACTTGAATCGTTTGATTCCTTTTTTTACCGACAAAAATCCGTACTCAGAATAATATATTTTCTTGAGTACGGGTTTTTATGGTCAAAGCGTATCTTGTCTTTACTACGAGTTATTTTCCTTGGTTAACAATAATTGTAGTTTTGCCGATATTTGCGGGTTCCTCAATTTTTTTTCTCCCACATAGAGGAAATAAGGTGATTAGGTGGTATACTATATGTATATGCCTTTTAGAGCTCCTTCTAACGACCTATGTGTTTTGTTATCATTTCCAATTGGACGATCCATTAACACAATTGGGAGAGGATTATAAATGGATAAATCTTTTTGATTTTCACTGGAGATTGGGAATCGATGGACTTTCTATAGGACCCATTTTATTGACAGGGTTTATCACTACTTTAGCGACTTTAGCGGCTTGGCCAGTTACTCGAGATTCGCGATTGTTTTATTTCCTGATGTTAGCAATGTACAGCGGCCAAATAGGATCATTTTCCTCTCGAGACCTTTTACTTTTTTTTATCATGTGGGAGTTAGAATTAATTCCCGTTTACTTACTTTTATCTATGTGGGGGGGTAAAAAACGTCTTTACTCAGCTACAAAGTTTATTTTATACACTGCGGGGGGTTCTATTTTTCTCTTAATAGGGGTTTTGGGTATAGGTTTATATGGTTCCGACGGGCCAATATTGAATTTTGAAACATTAGCTAATCAATCATATCCCATAGTTTTGGAAATTCTATTATATTTTGGCTTTCTTATTGCTTATGCTGTCAAATTACCGATTATACCCCTACATACATGGTTACCAGATACCCACGGAGAAGCGCATTACAGTACATGTATGCTTCTGGCTGGAATCTTATTAAAAATGGGAGCGTATGGATTGATTCGAATAAATATGGAATTTTTACCCCACGCTCATTCTATATTTTCTCCGTGGTTCGTGATAGTGGGAACGATACAAATAATTTATGCAGCTTCAACCTCTTTCGGTCAACGTAACTTAAAAAAGAGAATAGCCTATTCCTCCGTATCTCATATGGGTTTTATAATTATAGGAATTGGTTCTATAACCAACGCGGGGCTCAATGGAGCCGTTTTACAACTAATCTCTCATGGATTTATTGGTGCTGCGCTTTTTTTCTTAGGGGGAACAGGCTGTGATAGAACGCATCTTGTTTATCTTGACGAAATGGGGGGAATATCCATCCCAATGCCAAAATTATTTACCTTGTTCAGTAGTTTCTCTATGGCCTCTCTTGCATTGCCGGGAATGAGTGGTTTTGTTGCGGAATTAGTAGTATTTTTTGGAATAATTACCAGCCCAAAATATCTTTTAATGCCAAAAATACTAATTACTTTTGTAATGGCAATTGGAATGATATTAACTCCTATTTATTTATTATCTATGTTACGTCAAATGTTCTATGGATACAAATTATTTAATGCTCAAAAGTCTTATTTTGTGGATTCTGGGCCACGAGAACTATTTGTTTCGATTTGTATCTTTTTGCCCGTAATAGCAATTGGTATTTATCCTGATTTTGTTTTCTCGCTATCAGTTGATAAGGTACAAGCTATTGTATCTAATTACTTTCATAGATAGTTTTGATGAATAAAGCAAAGCTAAGAGTCGAATAATTATACGATTTTCCATTTTTTAAAATAGTTCGCCGTACAACGCAAAAAAAGTGAATTAAAATGGAAATGAGATGTATCTCGAGTTTTTGAGAACCATTTATCACTCAAAAAGGGGGTTAAATGGTTCTCAAAAACTCACACAAAATTTATATTATATGGAAGGATCCCCTGATGTATTCTCTTTAAATAGTTTACTCAACTAGATAGGAATGAGAATGAACCATAACTATGTAAACCTATTCCTAATAGATTAACCCCAAAATAGCATATCCAAATTATAAGAAATCCTATAGAAGCTACAATTGCCGAATTAATACCTTGAAAATTTTGGTTTGTTCTGGTATGTAAATAAATTGCATATATAGTCCAAGTAATAAATGCCCATGTTTCTTTAGGATCCCAATTCCAATAAGATCCCCATGCTTCATTAGCCCATACTGCGCCAGAAAGTATGCCTATGGTTAAAAAGGTAAACCCTAGACTAATGACACGATAACTCCAATAATCTAATCTTTGAGTGAATTGATATTTATAATAGTTTTTAAATGAAAGAAAAGAAGTATTTTGTAAAACATTTCTTTTATCATGCAAGTGAATTGCACCAAAGAAAAATGAGCTAATTAAGGAATTTTTACCCTTATTAAAAATATTGATGTTTTTTCGAAATGTAATGACTAAAAGAGCAATTGAAAATAAGGATCCAAATAAAAGAGCTGCATAGCTCAATAACATCATACTTACGTGCATCATCAACCACTGAGATTGCAAAGCAGGTACTAATATTGCGGATTGATGCATTCCAGTTGAAAAACCAGAAGTGGCGAAACCTTGGGTAAAAATCGCACTTGGCGCCGTTATTGCGCTTAAATAATTTTTATTTTTATGATTTTTAAAATACAGAATCATATGAATAATGAGGAAACTCCACGAAAGGAACATTAATGATTCGTATAAATTACTTAGCGGAAAATGTCCCGAATAAATCCAACGAATAACTAATAAGCCTGTTATAGATAAAAAAGTAGCTATCATCCCCTTTTCTGATGAATTACATAGTCCTTCGATTTCATGAACTAATAAATTCATCAAATGAATCATAATAACAACGGAAATAATCGAAAAAGAGATATGAGTTAATATATGTTCTAGAGTCACAAATATCATAAATAAAAAAAATGGTCCAATTACTTACAGAATGAAAATCAGGAATTGAATATTAATATTGAATACATTACATTATAGGATTTATTGTATTCTTTTTATATTTTTATATTTTATATTAGAGCATGCCGCCACTCGGACTCGAACCGAGATGCTCTAGCACTGCTTCCTAAGAGCAGCGTGTCTACCGATTTCACCATGGCGGCTTGCTTGAAATAATAATAGCTCGTAGAGCTTGAATCGTCCAGATTTAAGGCAATATGGTTATTTAAGGCAATATGGTTTCGAAAATAAAAATATTAGAATAGATTTTTTTTTTTCAATGAAAAAGAAATAGAATTTGATATGTATCACAATTTCATTACTAAGTCCAAATAATTTATCGAAATAATATTTCGATAACTTGGTACCATTAAATGGGATAATATTAATTATAGTATACTGGTACATAATTTATGAGAAGATCGATTTATTATGAAACCGATTAAATATTGGCCTAATAAATACATAAAAAACAAAAGATTTGCAATCGAGATTTCGATTTCACTATACTTTACTTTTCACAAAAATTATATATATATATATAATTTTTGTGAAAGATTAATTGGTAAGAAAAAATTTATGTACCGTGAATGCTAATTCTAGAATAATTAAAAATAATGAAAATAGAAATATTCAATATATATTAAAACCAGTAAACTAGAACTCAATAAACGGAAGAATTCTTATTTTTTCTATATATTAGAACAACTAATTATATTACAACAACGAGTTTTAAATTATATTGAATTGAGAACATTAGTTATTTTATTTATTTTATAAATTATTTTTTCTAGCCATATTAATTCAGATTATTCCAAGGCTTTATTATTTGTTTGTTTGCCGCACAAAAAAACTTTTTGAATTTCCTGTCGAAACAGACTTAGCTAAAGAAAAAGCTTTAACTGCAGCCAAATATCCTTTTTTCTTCCAAATATTTTTACGAATACGTTTTTTTGATATAGAAGTACGTTTTTTTGGAACTGCCATTCAAAAGCGAAATTACTAATTTTTATTGTTGTATGTGAAAGACATGTATTGACGGATCGTTCTTTTTATTCATTATCTGTACTTAATTTTATAGATAATGGAATTATTTTTCATAAGATATAAATACTTTTTGTCTGATAATACTATCTATTTATATAACTATCTTATATATATAAGATAGTTATATATTATGTATTTTATTAATAGAGTTTGTATTGGGTAAAAAAACTTCCCTAATAATCATTTTTTATTTTTTATTATATTGTATATTGAGTCAAATTATTCGCATATACTAGATCCATACATATTTGAATCAAGCACTATTTTTGGTATAACTATTTTTTCTTACTATACTATATCGTTATAAATTATCAAAATAGTACAATCATTAAAAAATGGTTATATATTAGATTCTGTATCTTAATAAATATTTTTCTTCAATTAATAACTAAATAATAGTCTTGATCCAGTTATTTGGTCATATTATTTGACCAAATAAATTAGAACTTTTTGAATTTCTCAAAAAGATATTATATGAGAAAAGTGAGATCAGACTAATTAATAATAATAATAAAAATATTTGAGTTCTTTCTAAAAAAGATAAAAATTGCTGAATCGAAAACAATAACAATTAATAAGAATAAAAAAATTAAAAATTGATTTTATTATGGAACATACATATCAATATGCTTGGATAATACCTTTCCTTCCACTTCCTGTCACTATGTCAATAGGATTTGGACTTCTGCTTGTTCCAACAGCAACAAAAAATCTTCGTCGTATATGGGCTTTTTATAGCATTTTATTTCTAAGTATAGCTATGGTTTTTTCCGTCAATTTAGCTATTCAGCAAATAAATGGAAGTTTTATCTATCAATATCTATGGTCTTGGACTATTAATAATGATTTTTCCTTAGAATTCGGATACTTAATCGATCCACTTACTTCCATTATGTCAATATTAATCACTACCGTTGGAATCATGGTTCTTATTTATAGTGATAATTATATGTCTCACGATCAAGGATATTTGAGATTTTTTGCTTATATGAGTTTTTTCAATGCTTCCATGTTGGGATTAGTTACTAGTTCTAATTTGATACAAATTTATATTTTTTGGGAGCTGGTGGGGGTGTGCTCATATTTATTAATAGGTTTTTGGTTCACACGATCAATTGCAGCAAGTGCTTGTCAAAAAGCTTTTGTAACTAATCGGGTAGGGGACTTTGGTTTATTATTAGGAATTCTGGGTTTTTATTGGATGACAGGTAGTTTCGAATTTCGAGATTTGTTCGAAACATTTAATAAGTTAATTCATAATAATGGGGTAAATTCCTTATTTGCTACTCTATGTGCTTTCCTGTTGTTCGCCGGTGCAATTGCTAAATCTGCGCAATTCCCCCTTCATGTATGGTTACCTGATGCTATGGAGGGGCCCACTCCTATTTCAGCTCTTATACATGCCGCTACTATGGTAGCAGCGGGCATTTTTCTTGTAGCTAGACTTCTTCCTCTTTTCACGGTTATACCTTATATAATGAATTTCATTTCTTTAATAGGTGTAATAACACTACTATTAGGAGCCACTTTGGCTCTTGCTCAAAGAGACATTAAGAGAAGTTTAGCCTATTCTACAATGTCTCAATTGGGTTATATTATGTTAGCTCTAGGTATAGGTTCTTATCGGGCTGCTTTATTTCATTTGATCACTCATGCCTATTCTAAAGCATTATTATTTTTGGGATCGGGGTCCATTATACATTCAATGGAACCCATTGTTGGATATTCACCAGATAAAAGTCAAAATATGGCTCTTATGGGCGGTTTAACAAGATATGTTCCAATTACAAAAACGACTTTTTTATTAGGTACACTTTCTCTTTGTGGTATTCCACCTCTTGCCTGTTTTTGGTCCAAAGATGAAATTCTTAATGATAGTTGGTTGTATTCACCGATTTTCGCAATAATAGCAACTTTCACAGCGGGATTAACCGCATTTTATATGTTTCGAATATATTTACTTACTTTCGAGGGATATTTACATGTTCATTTAAAAAATTACAGTGGAATTAAAAACAGTTCCCTATATTCCATATCTTTATGGGGGAAAGAAGCACCAAAATTGATAAAGAAAAATTTACTTTTATCACCAACGAATAGTAATGCAAGTGTTTCCTTTTTTTCGAAAAATATATATAAACTCGATGGGAATGTAATAAATCAGATACGAAATTTTAGTACTCATTTTGGAAAAAAATACACTTCTATCTATCCACATGAATCGGATAATACTATGCTATTTCCACTGCTTATATTGGTACTATTTACTTTATTCGTTGGATCCATTGGAATTCCTTTTGGTCAAGGAGTAATGCATTTAGATCTATTATCCAAATGGTTGACTCCACCGGAAAACTTTTTCCACACGGATTCTCATCATTCTGAGAATTGGTATGAATTTATAAAAAATGCAATTTATTCCGTAGGTATAGCATCTTTTGGAATATGCATAGCATCCATTCTTTATGGGTCTGTTTATTCATCTTTCCAAAATTTTTATTTAAAAAATTCCTTTGTGAAAATGGGTTCTAAGAGAATTTTATTGGATCCAATAGTAAATGCGATATACAATTGGTCATATAATCGGGGCTATATAGATTTTGTTTATACAACAATCTTAACTAGGGGTATAAGAGTATTGTCTGAACTAAGTTATTTTTTTGATAGATGTGTAATTGACGGAATTATAAATGGTATTGGTATTGGAAGTTTCCTTATAGGAGAGGGGTTAAAATATATCGGAGGTGGACGAATTTCATCTTATCTTTTTTTATATTTATTCTATTATGTATCAACTTTTTTACTAATTTATTTTTTGAGTTTATAAGAATGGATTCTTATTATTTTTTTATTAGAATTGGAGTTTTAAACTTATATAAGATACGAGATAAAAATAAGGGAGAAATTATTAAGAATTTAAAAATATCATAACAATTTCTTTATTTCTTCGTTTTATATTTATTATTTATTTCTTTATATATATATAATATGTATATTATGTATATATTATATATATAATATTTTATAATATTTTAATATTTATAATTGATATAATTTATAATTGATATAATTTATAATTTCGATAATAGCATATTCAATTAAATTTTCATCTTAGAAAAAAATTAATAATACTTTTTTTATATTTCTAAAAGTTTTCCTATTTTATTTATATTAAAATCAGACAAATTATATATATAAATATATAAATAATACTATATAATATAATAGGTTTATATTATATAAACACTAAAGACTTGTTGTTGCACCGAAACATATAAATGTTTACTAATCTGGCTAATGTTGAACTTGGTAAAATGAAATGGTTGAATAATTGAAAAATTAGATTATTCAGGAATATACATTGAATGCTGAGATTACGCATTGAATTTCTGGTAGTGGATCCATAATCTAAAAAGTTTCTGTGATTGTTCCAGAAGAAATGAAACAAAAGATAGGGTAGAACTAGGACAGTTATTGTATGAGGTCTACCCAATGCTAGATGCAGAGGCGCATAATAGATCGATATGAACATCATGAGCTGTCCCGTAATAAAACCAGTTGTTGCTGATATCTCCTTCTCGGTTCCTTCTTCCATAACCCGAGCTCGGAGAAGGAAGAGATAAGAGGGTCCTATGGAGAATATGGTCAGAAATCCATAATAGAGTCCGACCACAACGACCGAATTTATTATCTTCATGCATAAGGATAATAGATTACCTAGTAGAAAAGATTTCAAAATCATCACAAACCTCCCTTTTTTCTTTTCTATTGCAATTTCTCGATTATTATATGATGATTTCTTAACTTTCCATATATAGAAAGAGATGGACTATAAATGACATCTCTTATGTTTTTGATACCAAAGGGATATTAAATGAATGGAATTGGGATATAGATGGAATATAATGAAAATAGAGCCACTTTGAGGTTCACTATGAAATGAGGCATGGAACGGAGCCATTACGAAGAAGTT